ATTATATAAAATACAGTGAATTATTTATAAGCCTAAGGGACTTATGATTAAAAAAATAAACAAATATATATATAAAATTTTATTATTAATATAAAACAATTATATAAATTAATAATTAATTATTATGTAATTAATTATAATATAAATTATTAAATAAAATTTTATTTAAGGATTGAACTAATAAAATTTTGTGTTAATTAATTTTACATAATTGATAATTATTGTAAATTTTTAAATTTTATTAATTTTATATTATTTTAAAAATAATGATTAATTGGTATAAAATTATTTATTAATAAATAAATATAAAAATATTTAAGGGGTATTTTTATATAAAATTTAATTTAGTGAGGATTGAACTAATAAAATTTTGTGTTAATATTTTGGTTAATTTTTTTGTTATTATATTATTTTACATGTAAATTTTTGTGTGAAAAAAAAATTATTTTTAATAAATGATTTATAAATTAATATTCTCAGTAATTAATATTAAATAAAAAAGAAATTTTGTTTTAGTAATTATATATAAGTATTGGTTAAATTTGTGCCAGCTACCGCGGTTATACAAATAATACAAATAAAAATTTTTTGATTGTAATTAAATAGTTATATAAATAATATATTTATAAATTTATTAAGTGAAATTTTTAAATTTATTTATTTATTTATAAAAAAAATAATTGAAGTTATAAAAATTTTGTAATAAACTAGGATTAGATACCCTATTATTAAAATTAAATAAAAAAAAATCAAAGTAGTATTAGTTATATTCTTAAAATTTAAAAAATTTGGCGGTATTTTAGTCTATTCAGAGGAATCTGTTCTGTAATTGATAATCCACATTGAACCTTACTTAAATTTATTTAATTTGTATATCGTCGTCATCAGAATATATTATAAGATATAATTTTCTTAATATTAATAAAAATAAAATGTCAGATCAAGGTGCAGTTTATATTTAAGTAGAAATGGATTACAATAAATTTATTTAAATGGATTATTTTTTGAAATAAAAATATAAAAGTGGATTTGAAAGTAAAAAAAAAAAGATTATTTTTTTGATTTTAGCTCTAAAATATGTACATATCGCCCATCGTTCTTATTTTTAAAATAAGATAAGTTGTAACATAGTAGATGTACTGGAAAGTGTATCTAGAATGACTTTTTTTTTTTTTCAATTTAAAGCTTAAAAAGTTAAGTATTTCATTTACATTGAAAAGAAATTTGTGCAATTCAATTTAAATTGATTTTCGTAAAAAGAAGCACAAAAAAGAAAAAAATTGTTTATATATTTAATAAAAGTAATTTTAATAATTTTAGTTTTAGTATTTTTTAAAGAAAAAATAATTTTAATTATAGTGAATTAGTATTGTAAAAGAAAATTGAAATAATTTGAAAAATTTTTATTTTAAAAGAAAATTTGATTTATTGTACCTTGTGTATCAGGGTTTATTAAATAATTAATAATTATAATTATTTTTCTCGAATTTTAAAGATTTAATTATATATAAAAGTTAATGTTGAATAATTATTTTAAATATATAATTTGAAATGAAATGTTAATCGTTTTAAAATATATCTAGTTTTTTAAGAAATAAATTTAATTTAGATTTATAAATTTAATGAATTAATTTTTTTAATTTATTAAATTTATAAAATTAATATTTTAAGGGATTAGCTTTAAAATAAATTTTTAAATTTTTAAATTTTATTTAATAAAATGTAAGCTTAAAATTAGTTATCATTAATAATTTTGTTATAAATTATTTTTTTTGTAATATTATTTATTAAAAATTAAGTTTTTTATTAATATATGATCCAATTATATTGATTAAAAAATTAAGTTACCTTAGGGATAACAGCGTAATTTTTTTTTAGAGTTCATATCGACAAAAAAGATTGCGACCTCGATGTTGGATTAAGAGTTATTTTTAGGTGTAGCAAAAATTTATATTCACCTGTTTATCAAAAACATGTCTTTTTGAATTTAATTTAAAGTCTAACCTGCCCACTGAAATTTTTAAAGGGCCGCAGTATTTTGACTGTGCGAAGGTAGCATAATCAATAGTCTTTTAATTGAAGGCTTGTATGAATGGTTGAATGAGATATAAACTGTCTTTTTTAAAATTTTTTAGAATTTTATTTTTTAATAAAAAAGTTAAAATAAAATTAAAGGACGAGAAGACCCTATAGATCTTTATTTTTATTTTTTATAAATTAATAAGATTAAAAAAATTTATAAAAAAATTAAAAATTTTATTGGGGTGATATTAAAATTTAAATAACTTTTAAAATTAATAACATTAATATATGAATTTATGATCCAATTATATTGATTAAAAAATTAAGTTACCTTAGGGATAACAGCGTAATTTTTTTTTAGAGTTCATATCGATAAAAAAGTTTGCGACCTCGATGTTGGATTAAGAGTTATTTTTAGGTGTAGAAGTTTAAAGTTTAGGTCTGTTCGACCTTTAGATTCTTACATGATCTGAGTTCAAACCGGTGTAAGCCAGGTTGGTTTCTATCCTTAATAAAATATTATATTATAGTACGAAAGGACCTAATATAAAAAATATAAATTTTAAAATAAAGAATTATAATAAAATTAATTACTATTTTGGCAGATTAGTGCAAACTATTTTGGCAGACTATTTTGGCAGATTAATGCAATAAATTTAGAATTTAAATATATAATATATAATTATTATAAATAGTATTTTTTTGTTTTATATAGATTTATTATTATCACTAATTGGAAGATTATTATTAGTAATTTGTGTTTTAATTGGAGTTGCTTTTTTAACTTTATTAGAACAGAAAGTTTTAGGATATATTCAAATTCGTAAGGGGCCTAATAAAGTTGGATTTATTGGTTTATTACAACCTTTTAGTGATGCTGTAAAATTATTTACTAAGGAAATTACATATCCTTTATTATCAAATTATATTTTTTATTATTTTTCTCCAATTTTTTCTTTATTTTTGTCATTATTAATTTGAATAGTTATACCTTATTTAATTAAATTATATTCTTTTAATTTAGGAATTTTATTTTTTTTATGTATTACTAGTATAGGGGTTTATATAGTTATAGTAGCTGGGTGATCTTCTAATTCTAATTATGCTTTATTAGGTGGACTACGAGCTGTTGCTCAAACTATTTCATATGAAGTTAGATTAGCTTTAATTTTATTAAGATTTATTTTTTTAATTGGAGATTATAATATATTGAATTTTTTTGAATTTCAATATTATATATGGTTTTTAATTTTTTGTTTTCCTTTAGCTATAGTGTGGTTTGCTTCTTGTTTAGCAGAAACTAATCGAACTCCTTTTGATTTTGCTGAGGGAGAATCAGAATTAGTTTCTGGATTTAATGTAGAATATAGAAGAGGAGGATTTGCATTAATTTTTTTAGCGGAATATTCTAGAATTTTATTTATAAGAATATTATTTTGTGTAATTTTTTTAGGGGGGGATATTTATAATTTTATTTTTTTTTTAAAAATTGTAATTATTTCTTTTTTATTCATTTGAGTTCGAGGGACTTTACCTCGGTTTCGGTATGATAAATTAATATATTTAGCTTGAAAAAGTTTTTTACCAATATCATTAAATTATTTATTTTTTTTTATTGGAGTAAAAATTATTTTAAAAGGGGAACCAATTTAATTTAAATTAATAGAAGATTGAACTTCTTTCTTATGTTTTCAAGACATATACTTTAAAAGCTTATTAATTTTTTTTTAATTTAAAAGTTTATCTCAAAATTTGGAAAGTAAAGGGTTAATTATAAAATAAGAGAAATATAAAATTGTTAAAATTTGACCAGTAAGAATATAAGGAGTTTCTACTGGTCGAGCTCCAATTCATGTAAGTAAAGAAGAAATAATTACTATAATTCAAAATAAAATTTGATTTAAAGGGTAAAATTGGAGTCCTTGAAATTTTCTTGAATGAGTAAAAGGTAAAATTATTAAAATAGCAATTGAAAAAACTAAAGCAATTACTCCTCCTAATTTATTAGGAATTGATCGAAGAATAGCATAAGCAAATAAAAAATATCATTCTGGTTGAATATGGACTGGAGTAACTAAAGGATTTGCAGGAATAAAATTTTCTGGGTCTATTAATAAATAATTAAATTTTCAAATAAAAGCAATTAGAATTCAAATAAAAATAATAAATCCAATTAAATCTTTATAAATAAAATATGGATGAAAAGGAATTTTGTCAATATTAGAATTTAATCCTAATGGATTATTTGATCCTGTTTGATGTAAAAATAAAAGATGAATTATTGTTAATGCTAAAATAATAAAGGGTAAAATAAAATGAAAAGTAAAAAATCGAGTTAATGTTGCATTATCAACAGCAAATCCTCCTCAAATTCATTGTACTAAATCATTACCTAAGTAAGGAACAGCAGATAATAAATTTGTAATAACTGTAGCACCTCAAAATGATATTTGTCCTCAAGGTAAAACATATCCTAAAAAACCTGTTGCTATAACTATAAATAAAATAATTACTCCTACTATTCATGTAGGAATATACAAAAATGAATTATAATAAACTCCTCGTCCTACATGAGTAAATAAGCATGCAAAAAAAAAAGAAGCTCCATTAGCATGACAAATTCGTAAAAATCATCCATTATTGACATCTCGGTAAATATGATTAACTCTATTAAAAGCTGTTTCGATATCTGCTGTATAATGTATTGCTAAAAATAATCCTGTTAAAATTTGAATAATTAAACATAATCCTAAAAGAGATCCAAAATTTCATCAAGCTGAAATATTAGAAGGGGTTGGTAAATCAATTAATGAATTATTTATAATTTTTAGAAGAGGGTGAGATTTTCGTAAAGGTTTATTCATTTTTTTTTTTTTAGTTTATAGGTCGTAAAGATCCATAATTTTTTTTTGTAATTTTTACTGTTATAAAAAGAGTTAATAATAAGTAATTAATTAATAAAATTGTAATGAGATTATTAGGGAAATTATATATTTTATTTAATGAAATAATATCTTCTTGGATATAAGAAAAATTAGGAAATAAATTTATTTCGTTATTTGAAATGAAATTTTCTATATAAGATTTATCAATTAATAAAATTCAAATAATAGTTAATAAGTAAAACAAAAAAAAAAATAATATTAATTTAATAGAAAAAGAAAATATTTCATTAGAGGATAAAGAAGTTACATAAATAAATAAAACTAATATTCCTCCTATAAAAATTAAAAATAAAATGTAAGAAAATCAAAAAGTTTGTGTAAAAATTCCTATAATTAAAGTAATCAAACATGTTTGGATTAATAAAGTTAATCCTATAGCAAGGGGGTGTTTTATTTGTATAAAAATAAGAGAAATAAAAAATCTTATAAAAATAAAAAAAATAAAAATTTTTTCAAGAAATAGTTTTTTTTAAAAATATTAATTTTGGGAATTAAAGATAAAGAAGTTTTCTTTTTTCTTGAGTTTTAAAAAAAATAATTTATTTTTAGTTTACAAGACTAATGTTTTTTTTAAACTATTAAAACTTTTTTATGATAAATTTATATATTATTTATATTTTTTTAATTATATTTATATTTGGGTGTATTACATATATTTCTAGACGAAAGCATTTATTATGTACTTTATTAAGATTAGAATTTATAGTTTTAATTTTATTTAGAATTTTATTAATATATTTATTATTTATAAAATTTGAAGGTTATTTTAGAATATTTTTTTTAAGATTTTGTGTTTGTGAAGGAGTTTTAGGGTTATCTATTTTAGTTTCTATAATTCGTACACATGGAAATGATTATTTTCAAAGATTTTCTGTATTACAATGTTAATGTTAAAATTTATTTTAGGAATTTTATTTATTTTTTTTATATTATTTTTAAATAATATTTTTTGAGTGGTTCAAAATGTTATTTTTTTTTTTTGTTTTATTTTTATATTAAAAATTAATTTTATAAATTATTTTTGTAGAATTTCTTATTATTATGGAATAGATATAATTTCTTATGGTTTAATTTTATTAAGTTTATGAATTTGTTCTTTAATATTAATAGCAAGAGAAAAAATTTATAGTTTAAATAATTATAAAAATTTATTTTTGTTTATAATTATTTTTTTGTTATTAATATTAATATTTACATTTAGAAGAATAAGAATATTTATATTTTATTTATTTTTTGAAAGAAGATTAATTCCTACTTTATTTTTAATTTTAGGGTGAGGATATCAACCTGAGCGTTTGCAAGCTGGAATTTATTTGTTATTTTATACATTATTAGCTTCTTTGCCTTTATTAATTGGAGTATTTTATCTTGAAAATATTAATAAAACTATAATAATTTATATATTAAATTATAAATATATATGTAATTTAAATTTTTTATATTTATGTATAGTATTTGCTTTTTTAGTAAAAATACCTATATTTTTAGTTCATTTATGATTACCTAAGGCTCATGTTGAAGCCCCAATTTCTGGTTCAATAATTTTGGCTGGAGTTTTATTAAAATTAGGGGGGTATGGATTATTACGAGTATTTAGAATATTACAAATTTTAGGAATAAAATTTAATTTTTTTTGGATTAGAATTAGATTAATTGGGGGAGTTTTAGTAAGATTAATTTGTTTATTTCAAATAGATTTAAAATCATTAATTGCATATTCTTCAGTAGCTCATATAGGAATTGTTTTAAGTGGATTAATAACAATAAGATATTGAGGATTAAGAGGGTCTTATGTTTTAATAATTGCTCATGGATTATGTTCATCTGGTTTATTTTGTTTAGCCAATATTTCTTATGAACAAATAAGAAGACGAAGAATATTAATTAATAAAGGAATATTAAATTTTATACCAAGATTATCATTATGATGATTTTTATTATGTTCTGGAAATATAGCTGCTCCTCCTACTTTAAATTTATTAGGGGAAATTTCTTTAATAAATAGAATTATTAGTTGGTCTTGACTAACAATAATTAGATTAGCTTTTTTATCATTTTTTAGTGCAGCTTATACTTTATATTTATTTTCTTATAGACAACATGGAAAAATTTATTCTGGAATTAATTATTTTTTTTCTGGGGTAAATCGAGAATATTTATTATTAATATTACATTGATTACCTTTAAATATTTTAATTATAAAAAGAAATTTTTTTATATTATGAATTTAATTTTTTTATTTAAATAGTTTAAAAAAAATATTGATTTGTGGTGTCAATGATATGAAATTTCATTTTAAATTTTTGTGAATAACTTAGTTAATTATTGTAAAAATAGTTTTTATATTTTATTTTTTATTAGTGTTATTTTATTTTTTTTTTCTGTAAAATTTTTATTAAATGATTTAAGTTATTTTATTGAATGAGAATTAATTTCTTTACATTCAATAATAATTGTAATAACTTTTTTATTTGATTGGATAAGTTTAATATTTATATCTTTTGTATTATTTATTTCTAGATTAGTAATTTTTTATAGAATAGAATATATACAAGAAGATTTTAATATTAATCGATTTATTTTATTAGTATTAATATTTGTTATATCTATAATAATATTAATTATTAGACCTAATTTAATTAGAATTTTATTAGGATGAGATGGATTAGGATTAGTTTCGTATTGTTTAGTAATTTATTTTCAAAATGTAAAATCTTATAATGCAGGAATATTAACTGCATTATCTAATCGAATTGGGGATGTAGCTTTATTGTTAGCTATTGCATGAATATTAAATTATGGGAGTTGAAATTATATTTTTTATTTAGAAATAAAAAATATAGATTTTCAAATATTAGTAATTGGCGGATTAGTAATAATAGCTGCTATAACTAAAAGAGCCCAAATTCCATTTTCTTCTTGATTACCTGCAGCTATAGCTGCTCCTACTCCTGTTTCTGCATTAGTTCATTCGTCAACTTTAGTAACTGCCGGTGTTTACTTATTAATTCGATTTAATATATTAATTATAAATTCTATATTTAGTCAAATTTTATTATTAATTTCTGGTTTAACAATATTTATGGCTGGGTTAGGAGCAAATTTTGAATTTGATTTAAAAAAAATTATTGCGTTATCTACATTAAGACAACTTGGATTAATAATAAGAATTTTATCTATTGGATTTTATAAATTAGCATTTTTTCATTTATTAACTCATGCTTTATTTAAAGCTTTATTATTTATATGTGCAGGGGTAATTATTCATAATATAAAAAATATGCAAGATATTCGTGTTATAGGAAATTTAATTTTGAGTATACCATTAACATGTAGATGTTTTAATATTGCTAATTTAGCTTTATGTGGTATACCTTTTTTAGCAGGATTTTATTCTAAAGATCTAATTTTAGAAATAGTTATATTATCTTATATAAATAGTTTTTCTTTTTTTCTTTTTTTTTTTTCTACTGGTTTAACAGTCTGTTATTCTTTTCGGTTGGTTTATTATTCTATAACTGGAAATTATATAGGTACTTCTTTAAATTTATTGAATGATTATAGATGAATTATGATATTTAGAATTTTTAGTTTAATAATTATGGCAATTATTGGGGGGAGTTTATTAAATTGATTATTATTTTTTAATAATTCAATAATTTGTTTACCTAAAATAATGAAAATATTTACTTTATTTGTTTGTTTATTAGGGGGGTTTTTAGGTTATATAATTAGAAATGTTTATTTATTTTATAGAAATAAATCTTTTTATTTCTATAAGATAAGAAATTTTATAGGAGGAATATGGTTTATACCTATAATTTCTACTTTAGGTATTATTAAAATACCTTTAATTTTAGGTTTAAATTGTTTAAAAAATTTTGATCAAGGTTGAAGAGAATATTTTGGTGGTCAGATATTATATAATAAATTAAAGAATTATTCTTTATATATACAAGAGTTTCAGAATAATAATTTAAAAATTTATTTATTAAGTTATTTATTATGAATTTTTATTTTAATTTTAGTAATATTATTTTTAAATTAATTTTTTTTTTTTTTTTTTTATTTAAATAGCTTATATTTAGAGCGTAACATTGAAGATGTTAAAGAAATTTTTTTAATTTTTAAATATTTATAAAAATAATATTTTATTTTTACATTGAAAATGTAATGTTTTATTTAAACTATATAAATAAAATATGGTGATCAAGAAAAAGCTGCTAACTTTTTTCTTTAATGGTTTAATTCCATTTATATTTTTTTTAATTGGAATATAAATATTCAATAATATTATTAACAGTAATATACCTCTATTTTGGTTTCAATTAATTTAGATAAATTGATTAAATCAATACTTTTTAAATGCAAATTAAATGTTATAATTAACTATTATCCAAAATAAGGGTGTATTTCACCTAAAATTAGGTCGAAACTAATTGCAATTAATCGCTTCATATTTTTTTTTTTTTTAATTGGATCATTCTAAAGCTCCTTGGTTTCATTCATGGTATAGTCCAATTAATAAAATAAAAATAAAAATTAAACTAGTAATTAATCAATTAAAAATATTTGAGGATTTAATAATTAAAATTATTGGTAAAATTAAAGCAATTTCTACATCAAAAATTAAAAAAATAATTGCAATTAAAAAAAATCGTAAGGAAAAAGGTAATCGAGAATAATTTATTGGATCAAATCCACATTCAAATGGAGAACATTTTTCTCGGTCTATAAAAGTTTTTTTTGAAATAAGAGAAGAAATAAATATTATTAAAATTGTAATGAAAAAAATAATTATTCTTATTATTAAAGTTAAAAACATTTTTATTTATACTAAAATTATTTAGTCCTTGTAATTGGAAGTTACATATACATTAATATACTTTATAAATTTTTTTTTAACTTCCTCATCAATAAATTGAAATATATAAAAATAATCAAACTACATCTACAAAATGTCAGTATCAAGCTGCGGCTTCAAATCCAAAGTGGTGAATTTTAGAAAAATGATTATTAATATGTCGAAAAAAACAAATTAATAGAAATGAAGTTCCAATTAATACATGGAGTCCATGAAATCCTGTTGCTATAAAAAAGGTTGATCCATAAATATTATCTGCAATAGTAAAAGGAGATTCAATGTATTCATAAGCTTGTAAAATTGAAAAATAAATTCCTAATAAAATTGTAAAAAATAATCTTTGTGTTGTTTGAGTATGGTTTCTTTCTATTAATCTATGATGAGCTCAAGTGACAGTTACTCCTGATGCTAATAAAATTGCTGTATTTAATAAAGGAATATGAAAAGGATTAAATGGAGTAATTCCGATAGGAGGTCATAATATTCCTAGTTCAATAGTAGGGGATAAACTACTATGAAAAAAAGCTCAAAAAAAAGAAATAAAGAAAAAAATTTCTGAAATAATAAATAAAATTATTCCTCATCGTAAACCTAAAGTTACTACAAATGTATGAAGTCCTTGGAAAGTTCCTTCTCGAGAAATATCTCGTCATCATTGATATATAGTTAAAATTGTAATTAAATTACCAAGAAAAAATAATGAAATGGAATATTGATGAAATCATTGAATTAATCCAGTTATTGTTGTTATTGCTCCAATTGCTCCTGTTAAAGGTCATGGACTATAATCAACTAAATGAAAGGGGTGATTTGAATGTGTAGACATTTTTTTTTTTAATTAACTTCTCTTGAGTATAATGTTCTTAAAACTGCAAAAACATATGATTGAATAATAGCAACTGCACTTTCTAAAACTAATAAAGCAATTTGAGTAATTAAAATTAAACATAAAATAAAATAAGAAGGAGATATTGGGCCGGTGTTTCCTAATAATGTTAAAAGTAAATGTCCTGCAATTATATTAGCTGTTAATCGAACGGCTAAAGTTCCTGGTCGGATAATATTTCTAATAGTTTCAATACAGACTATAAATGGTATTAAAATATTAGGAGTTCCTTGAGGAACTAAATGTGCAAATATATGTTGGGTGTGATTTAATCATCCAAAAATTATAAAACTAAATCATAAAGGAAAAGTTAAAGTTAAAGTTAGAGTTAAATGTCTAGTTCTAGTAAAAATGTATGGAAATAATCCTAAAAAATTATTAAATATAATTAGAGAAAATAAAGAAATGAATATTAATGTTCTTCCATTATGACTTTTTGAATTTAATAGTAATTTAAATTCTTTATGAAGAGTAATTAAAATTTTATTTCAAATTATTTGGAATCGATTAGGTAAAAATCAATATGAAAAAGGAATAATTAATAAACCAATAAAAGTTCTAAATCAATTTAAAGAAAGATTGAAAATTGTTGTAGAAGGATCAAATACTGAAAATAAATTTGTTATCATTATCATTTTCAATTTATATTATTTTTTTTAAATATTAAAGATTGAGAAATTTTAGGGAGAATTGGAGAATAACAATAATAAATTTTTGTATTAAATATTATTAGTGTAAAAGAAAAAATAAAAAATAAAATTAGTCATCTAATAGGAGCTATTTGAGGAATAAAAAATATTAGATTAAAACTAATATTTTTAGTTTGACATACTAAAGTTTTTTTTTGAAACTAATTTTTTTTTTTTTTTTCATTAGAAGTAATTGCTAATTTACTATATTATGATTTAAGAGATCATTACTTGCTTTCAGTCATCTAATGTTTTTTTTTAATTTAATTGAGAAGAAATTCATTTGATAAAATAGTTTATTGGGATTCTTTCAATTACAATAGGTATAAAACTGTGATTAGCTCCACAAATTTCTGAACATTGACCAAAAAATAATCCAGGTTGATTTATAAAAAAGTTGGTTTGATTTAATCGTCCTGGAGTAGCATCAATTTTAATTCCTAAAGAAGGAATAGTTCATGAATGAAGAACATCAGATGCTGTAACTAAAATTCGAATTTGATTATTAAAAGGAAGAATAATTCGGTTATCAACATCTAAAAGTCGAAATCCATTAGTTTCAAGATTATTTGAGGGAATTATATAAGAGTCAAATTCTAAATTTAAGAAATTTGAATATTCATAACTTCAATATCATTGATGTCCAATAGCTTTTAAAGAAATTAAAGGAGAATTAATTTCGTCTAATAAATAAAGGAGACGAAGAGAGGGAAAAGCAATAAATATAAGAATAATGGCTGGGAGAATTGTTCAAATAATTTCAATAGTTTGACCATGGAGAAGGTAACGATTAGTAAATTTATTAAAAAATAATATAAATATGATGTAAGTAATTAAAGTAGTAATTATAATTAAAATTAAAATAGTATGATCGTGAAAAAAATTTAATTGTTCTATTAAAGGAGATAAACTATTTTGAAGACTAATATTTGATCATGTTGCCATTTTTTCTAATAAAAGAAAATCTTTATATATGAAGCTTAAATTCATTGCACTAATCTGCCATATTAGAATTAGATGATAAAAAAGAAAATTCAGAATAAGAATGTTCTATAGGAGGTAGAGAATGATATCATTCAATAGAGGAAGGTAATTGTATAGGAAAAGAAGGAGTTCGTTGAGAAATTATTCTTTCTCAAATGATAAATAGAAAAAAAATAATAGCAAATAATGAAATTGAACTTCCTAAAGAAGAAATAATATTTCATGTTAAATAACTATCAGGGAAATCAGAATAACGTCGAGGTATTCCTGCTAATCCAAGAAAATGTTGGGGAAAAAATGTTAAATTTACTCCAATAAATATAATAGAAAATTGAATTTTTAATCAAGTTGGATTTATAGTTAATCCTGTTAATAAGGGATATCAGTGAATAAAACCTCTTATAATAGCAAATACTGCTCCTATTGATAAAACATAATGGAAATGAGCAACTACATAATAAGTATCATGAAGAATAATATCAATAGAAGAATTAGCTAAAATTACTCCAGTTAATCCTCCTACAGTAAATAAAAATACAAATCCTAAAGCTCAAAGTAAAGCTGGTCTGTAATTTAATTGAGTACCATGAAGAGTGGCTAATCAACTAAAAATTTTAATTCCAGTAGGAACAGCAATAATTATAGTTGCTGAAGTAAAATAAGCTCGTGTATCCACATCTATTCCGACTGTAAATATATGATGGGCTCAAACAATAAATCCTAGTAAACCAATAGCTAGTATAGCATAAATTATTCCTAAAGTTCCAAATGTTTCTTTTTTACCTCTTTCTTGAGTAATAATATGAGAAATTATACCAAATCCTGGGAGAATTAAAATATATACTTCTGGATGTCCAAAAAATCAAAATAAATGTTGATATAAAATTGGATCTCCTCCTCCAATAGGGTCAAAAAATGAAGTATTTAAATTTCGGTCTGTTAATAATATAGTAATTGCTCCAGCTAAAACTGGTAAAGATAAAAGAAGTAAAATTGCTGTAATTAAAACTGATCAAACAAATAAAGGTATACGATCTAAAGTAATTCCTGAAGATCGTATATTAATAACAGTGGTAATAAAATTTACAGCTCCTAAAATGGAAGAGATTCCTGCTAAATGAAGAGAAAAAATTGATAAATCTACTGAAGCTCCAGTATGAGCTAAATTAGAAGATAAAGGAGGGTAAACAGTTCATCCAGTTCCTGCTCCGTTTTCAACTATTCTACCAGCAAGTAGTAGGGTTAAAGAAGGAGGTAATAATCAAAAACTTATATTATTTATTCGGGGAAAAGCTATATCAGGGGCTCCTAATATTAATGGAACTAATCAGTTTCCAAATCCTCCAATTATAATTGGTATAACTATAAAAAAAATTATAATAAATGCATGTGCAGTAACAATAACGTTATAAATTTGATCATTCCCAATAAAAGCTCCAGGATGTCTTAATTCAGTTCGAATTAAAATTCTTAATGAAGTTCCTACTATTCCAGATCAAGCTCCAAAAATAAAATATAAAGTTCCAATATCTTTATGATTTGTGGAAAATAATCATTGTCGCAATTTTTAAGAATTACAAGATTAATACAAATATTTTTAATTTTGAAGATTATTAGTTTAAATTAACTTAAATTCTTTTTTTTTTTTTTTTTTTTATAAAATTAGGTAAATTAATGAAATAATTATTAACCCTATGATAGAAAAAAAATTTATAGTTAAAATAAAAGTTATATTTTTATTGCTAAAGTTATTCATTAACATTCAAGAATTTTTATTGAAATTTAATATAAAAATTCTATAAGATATTCGTAAATAATAGAATAAAGTAATTAATGAAAAACAGATTATAATAAAAAGTAAAAAATAATGATTTAAAAATATTAAATTTTGGATTACTAATCATTTAGGTAAAAATCCTAAAAAAGGGGGTAATCCCCCTAAAGATAATAAATTTAAAAATAAAAAAAATTTTATAATTGGATTTATGAAAGAAAAATTAAAAATTTGATTAAAATAAAAAATTTTAAAATTATGGAATATTAAAATAATAGAAATAGATAAAAAAAAATATATAATAAAATAAAATATTCATAATAATTCATTATTTATTATAGCAGTTAATATTCAACCCAAGTGATTAATTGAAGAAAATGCTATTAATTTTCGTAAAGAAATTTGATTTAATCCTCCTAAAGAACCAATAATAACTGAAAAAATAATAGAAATTAAAAAGAATAAATAATTTCTGTTATAAGAAATTAAAATTAAAGGAGCAATTTTTTGTCAAGTTATTAAAATTAAAGCATTAATTCAATTTATTCCTTCTATAACATTAGGAAATCAAAAATGAAAAGGAGCTACTCCACTTTTTAAAAATAATGTTGATAATATTAGTAATTCATTGAAATTACTAAATATTAATCAATTATTATTAAAAATAATTATTCTTAAAATAATTGAAAATAGAAGAATAGAAGAAGCAAAAGCTTGAATTAAAAAATATTTTAATCTTCTTTCAGAGGTTATTAAATTTTTTTTACCTTCATTTATAAGGGGGATAAATGAAAGTAAATTAATTTCTAATCCTATTCAAGCTCTTAATCAAGAATTTGAAGAAATTGTAATTAAAGATCTACAAATTAATATAATAAAGAAAATATTATTAGAAATTTTCTTGATTTTTTAAAAAGAAAAGGATTATAACCTTTATAATTGGGGTATGAACCCAATAGCTTAATTAGCTTATCTTTTTTTTTTTTTATATTTTAGTGTATGATGCACAAAAGTTTTTGAAGCTTTTAGTAGTAGTTTAATTCTATTAAATATAATGAATAAAGAATAACTTTATTATTTACCCTATCAAGGTAATCCTTTTAATCAGGCAATTCATTTTTTTTTGATTAAATGGCTGAATAAAAGTAATAAATTGTAAATTTATGAATGAAATAAAAAAATTTCTTTAATCATAACTTTATATTCAAAAATGATAATAGACTGCAATTCTAGAGGAATAATTAAAATAATTATTAAAGTTT